AATCACACTTTTACCACTAAACTATACCCGCTACAATGCGATTATTATATAAAAATGGACCTTTTGTCGAACAGGAGAATTAGGCGTAATCAAGATAGGATCAGATCATAAAAGAATCATGAAAATAAGAGTGTTGACGTTTTTCGTGAGGGAATTTTCATTTAATGAGATTCGGAAAAGAGAGCTCGTTTAAATAATAAATAACAAGTTCTATCTTTTCTTTTGCTGGAGGAGTTTTGATAGATATGGTTCGTCAAAACCACTTAAATTCTAACATAAAAATGGATTGTGTAAGAATCCATAGTTTCCTTTTTTTTATTCCAGTAAGGTCGTCAAGTAAATAAAAAGGAAGAAAGAATAATAAGAAATTACACTTTTATTTTCGATTTCTATAATAAGAAAGGAAATAGTCCTTCGTCTTTTTGTTGTTGCTTTAATAGCAAGCATTTTTGTTTTCCAATCAGAGAAATTCTAGGATTCGGTGGAACAAAAAAAAGGCCCGGCTAGGTATTGACCAGGCCAGGCCATGGGAATAAAAGGAACAAAATCAAAGTAACGGGGCACTCTTTATTTTTCTTTATATATTTTTTTTCTTTCTATTGGACCTTTTGAGCCCTTACTTTATCTAAATGGAATTGCTGATAAAAGTTGTAAATAATATAAAGAAAGAGAAGAAAAGACTTTTTTCAATCTTTACTTCATGTGTAATGTAACATAGTAATTATGTAATTATCTTTTTCAACTGGGAGAGATGGCTGAGTGGACTAAAGCGGCGGATTGCTAATCCGTTGTACGAGTTATTCGTACCGAGGGTTCGAATCCCTCTCTTTCCGTTTCCGTTGATGATTGATTTATCTTTCAAATTTCGCAAACCCTTTTTTATTTTATTATTTTATTCTTCACGCCCAGGATTACGTCCTGGATCATTAGATAGGAATCCAAAGATGAAGAGAGAAACAAAGAATATCACTACTGTGTAAACGAAAAGTTTGAGAGTAAGCATTACACAATCTCCAAGATCATTTTTTGGAAAAAACGAGAAAAGAGAATAGATCCTCCATTTTTATACCATAATATATTCTATTTTGACACCAAGAAATGAAGTGCTTTCTAGAAATAGAAAAGAATTTTCCGAAATGAAAATTCATTTGTAATAAGAGTCTTTCATTACCCAAAATTTCTTTCATATCCACAATTAGATATTGTGGGGGACCCTATTAGGGTCTTTCATTGGAAAAAAGGTCAGAATGGGGAAATGGGGCGAGCCAAATTTGGATTTATCGCAGCTATCCCAGACTTTCCATGTTTGAATTGAAGGTTCATACTGTACGACTTAGTTGATCTTATTAATTGTATTTGTATTGTTAGAATTTTTTTCTCGAATAAATCATGAATTTTCTAGGATAGTATTAAAGATTTCATCGAAAACTTACAGCAGCTTGCCAAACAAAGGCTAAGAGAAAAAAGAACAAAGGTATGACTGGCATAAAATCTACGATTGGATTCAAAAAAGCATAGGCCTCGGGCAATTTGGCGAATAAAAGACTACTCGAATAAAGGGCAGAATTAAGACAGATACAGATCAAACTAAAGATATTAAGCATAACAGACATTTTTTTCTTGGAGATAATTGCATTTTGATTGAGTTATTGATATAAGGAAAAATCAAGTAAGGTAAAAAAAACCTTCTTTTTCTTTGAACCCACCCAATCAAAAATCCTCCAATTCTCAAAAGAGAATAGAAGAAATCATACTTTCATACAATATCTTAATTGAATTCTATGTAATGATCAATAAATTGAGTTGAATTCTATATCTACGCGTGTCAAAATCCTAGCAAGAATCTAATCTGTTCTAGAAACATTTTCTATAGATATTTGGACTCGAATTGACGAACACCCAATACCAATATTATTCTTTATTAGTATTAGTGTCGAATAGAAATCGAAATGGGGCGTGGCCAAGTGGTAAGGCAACGGGTTTTGGTCCCGCTATTCGGAGGTTCGAATCCTTCCGTCCCAGAGCATATAAATTCTATCTAAATTTTATCAGAATAAAGATTGCATTGCTTTTTTAAACTTTTTAAACAAGGTTCTGTTTAAAGGTCTAGGAGAGAATGTGAGTCTTGTTTCTTTTCTTATTTTGAATGATTCTTTTCTGAATCATATCCGTTTTTTTTTTTCAAAAACTGAACTGAATCGAGTTCAAATGACATGCTGATGTAACTGAATAGATTTGTGATCCAAGAAAGATGGGAACATAGATCACAAGAGTTTGAATTCAAAAAGGTAGGGCGGGCTTTTCGTCCTATGCTCATTGCCTTCATATTGAAAGAAGTTAGTTACTTAGAAAAACCCGATGCCCCATATCTATTTGAAATCCTTTTTTTTTTCGTGAATCGAAATACGAAAGATCCTATCTTCCCTATCTCTTATTCCCTATTCCTTAAACTTAAATGAGGTATCCCAATTATTAATGTTCTGCGGATCTCTTGAATTCTAAACAAGAGCAAGAGGGGGTTCTTGGTACTAATTAAATTGACTCAATGGGATTAAGTCTCTTAAGACTGGGTTAGGGTAAAATCAAAAATAGGAGCAAGGACTTAATCTGTACTTGTTTATCTTTGTCCCTAGACAAGAGAGTCTGCATTCCGTAAAAAAGGATCCTTTTTTCTTTATGTTATGATTCATCATTCCCATAGAATTCGGGGAGTAGATAGGCGTTAATCAGCAACGGAAGGTATTAATTTTAATATCTGTGTCTGTCCAAATTGCAGTAACAAAGAATCAAGTTACATATGTAACGGATGTATTTTCTGAGACGGGGGGTGATTCATATATTTTATGAATAAAGAATCAAGTTACATATGTAACGGATGTATTTTCTGAGACGGGGGGTGATTCATATATTTTATGAATTTTACTTTATGGCAAGATTGCAGAAAGATTACTTAACTCGAGGTTAAACAAAATACGAAAATACATATAAAATGAGGAAATGCTTAGCTTATATGTATGTATTGTTATCGTTCGATTTCATTCTATTTCAGTAACAACAGTCTTTCGGTTTTTGTGAAAAAGAATTGTAATCCCTTCTATGTGAAAACTTTTAATTGAAATATTTAACATAGAATATCCATAACAGTGACAGTTGTTCAGTCTATCTGATAGATACCAAAACCTCCTATTGGTTCATCTGATTGAGAAAATCAGACTCGAAAGAATAAAGACCTAACTCTTTCCTTACATCAGTCTTTTTTTTTAGTTTTAGCCATCTCACGAAAAAAAAAACGAAATGGGATTTATTGTTCGATCTATTTATATGCTTTAAATCATTGATGATTCAATTCGAAAAGAAACAGAGATTTAGCTTTCTTATGATGATCAAATGTAATCTTTAAAGATGGGGTCTTGCTAAGATTTTTTTGAAAAAATCTTTACCATCTATGTATAGAAGAACAAAAAAAAGTAGACATTACTATGTCTATATACCGACTGAACCAATGACTATTCATGATTCCATCATTGAATCAATTCCATACTGGTTCCAAATTAGAGGAATGTTATGGTAAAACTTCGTTTGAAACGATGTGGTAGAAAGCAACGTGCGACTTGAAGGACACAATCCGGTGTGGATTCTTAGTCTTACATCCACCATTTTATATAGGAATGAAGGTGCTCTTGGCTCGACATCATTTGTTCTGTTCCACTCGAACCCCTTTGGGGGGTTGTAATGTAAATAGTACATGATGGAGCTCGAGTAGAAAGTATTGATTCATTTCTCAGGGGCAAGGATCTAGGGTTAATGCCAATCAATAAATTGGAACAACTTCGTAAGTAGATTTTCGATATAGAAATTGAAAGGATCCGATTCGAGCAAGTTTTCAATTCAAAAATAAAATTTGTTGGAATTGATAAAACTTTTTCGATCCAAAGTGTATCACGCGGGAATCAACCGTTCGTACGATTCTTTGATAGAAAGAAATCACAAAAAGGGTATGTTGCTGCCATTTTGAAAGGATTAAGAAGCACCGAAGTAATGTCTAAACCCAATGATTTTAAACAAAGATAAAGGATCCCAGAACAAGGAAACGCCGTTTCAATTGTCTTAATAACTGGATCAGAATAAGGAATCCAAATAGATTTTAAACGAGACAAAAAAAGGGGGGTTAAAGACCACTCAATAAATGAAATTGAAATTGCTTAAAGATTTTCCTTTGAGCTATTTTGAAAAATTTTTCAACTTGAGTTATGAGTACAAATGATTTTTTTTTTTCAAGAAGGAAGAAGAAAAATGAGTTAAATCGTAGTCTAATTTATTTTATGGACTATTTTGCTATTCATTAGAATTCTATACATAGACAAAACTTTGAATCATTTTTTCTCGAGCCGTACGAGGAGAAAACTTCCTATACGTTTCTAGGGGGGGGGTATTGTTCATCTACACCTATCCCAATGAGCCGTCTATCGAATCGTTGCAATTGATGTTCGATCCCGAAGAGAAGGAAGAGATCTTCGGAAAGTGGGTTTTTATGATCCGATAAAGAATGAAACTTATTTAAATGTTCCTGCTATTCTATATTTCCTTGAAAAAGGTGCTCAGCCTACCGGAACTGTTCAGGATATTTTAAAGAAGGCGGAGGTTTTTAAGTAACTTCGCCCTAGTCAAATGAAGTTCAATTAAGGAATTAAAAAAGGGGGGGGGGTAGTGATTCGTATATGACTTTGTATAACTTTTCTATACTATGTTTTTTTATTTCCCCCCTTTACTTGTTCTATTAGTATCTATTTCTCATTGCTTCCATAGAATCCCATGTTTTATAACGAAAAAACCTATTTATTTGATCCTAGAAATAGAAGAAATAGAAAATTATGGCATTCCCTTTAATTGGGCAGTTTTTGTTGGAACTCCACTAACAAGTAACAAACAAGGAATAATTTTTTTATTCTAGTTATATTGATTGAATACAATATTGATTGAATACAATATTGATTGACTAA